AGCTGCAGAAAGCAGCATTGGGTTAACTGAATTGTTTGATTATAATTTTGTAGAATTAGGTTTAACATTAATTTTATTTAGTTTATTTATAAAATTAGCTTTGGCTCCTTTTCATTTATGGTCTTTGGATGTTTATGAAGGTTCCCCAACAAGTTCAACTGTATTTTTTGCGGTTATTGCTAAATTAAGTCTTTTTGTATTATTAGTTCGGCTTTGCTATTTCAGTTTTTTTAGTTTAAAAAGTTGCTGGCAATTTTATTCTTTATGGATTGGGGTTTTCAGTATTTTTGTAGGTTCTTTTGGTGGTTTAAAGCAACGGCGATTGAAAACTCTATTAGCTTATAGTTCTACAAGCCATATGGGATATGCATTAATCTCTTTCAGCACTAGTACATACGTTGGTGTTCAAATGCTTTTATTTTATATGGTTATTTATATGCTTTCTGGCTTATGTATGTGGTCTATAGTATTATCTCTTAGACTTCGAAAAAAAAAATTTGTTGCAAAATATAATAAAGAGTTAGGTGATTTAGCTCTTTTACGAAAATCAAATTCTTCATTGGCTTTTGCTTTAGCTCTAACCATGTTTTCTATAGCAGGAATTCCCCCAATGATAGGTTTCTTAGCTAAGATGAGTGTGTTTTTGTCTGTTGTTGGAATTTCTTTTTATTTTGTTGCTTTAATTAGTATTTTATTTAGTGTTGTTTCTACTTTTTATTATATCAGAATTATTAAAGTTTTATATTTTGAAAACCTTTTAGTTGGAAAATTATATTATTCCATTGATACATCAAAGACTATTGTTTTAAGTGCTTTAATATTCTCTCTTGTTTTTTTATTTTTAAATCCTACAATTTTATACCTTTTTAGTTATAAAGTTACTTTATCATTAATTTAGGTTTTTATGATGGAATAGTTCAGTTGGTTAGAACGTTGGAATCATAATCCAAATGTCAGGGGTTCAAGTCCCTTTTTCATCAATTATGAATATTTTTTACGTTCTTAGCTCAGTTTGGATAGAGCAACAGTTTTCTAAGCTGATGGTCATGGGTTCGAATCCTCTAGAACGTAATTCGCAAAATTAATTATGTTATATATTAAGAATTTACTAGTTTATATTTTAATGTTTCCAATTTTTGGAACTTTGTTATTATTATTAATCCCAGCTCGTGAAGAAAAATTAATGAAAATTGTTGCTTTAAATTTTGCTTGTTTTTCATTTATTGGATCTTTATTACTGTGGGGGTTTTTTCAAAAGTCAACTGGTGCCTTTCAATATGTTGTCAAACTTTTTTGGTTGCCAAGCTTGAATTTAAATTTTACTTTAGGAATTGATGGCATTTCTTTATTTTTCTTATTACTAACAACTTTATTAATTCCATTATGTCTTTTAACAAGTTGGAATAGTGTAGGCTCTAATTTAAAAGAATTTTTGATTGCTTTTTTAATTTTAGATTTTTTTTTGATAGGTACTTTTTGCGTATTAGATTTATTACTTTTTTATATATTTTTTGAAAGTGTATTGATACCTATGTTTTTAATAATTGGTATCTGGGGTTCTAGGGAAAGAAAAATTTTGGCTGCTTATTATTTTTTTTTATATACTTTATTAGGCTCTGTGGTAATGCTATTATCTATTCTGTATATTTATTATCAGGTAGGTACTACTGATTATGAGGTGTTACTTACTTTTTCGTTTTCTGAATTGGAACAAAAATTTCTTTGGTTTACTTTTTTTTTGGCATTTGCTAGTAAAGTTCCAATGTTGCCTGTTCATTTATGGTTACCAGAAGCTCATGTAGAGGCCCCAACAGCAGGATCCGTTATATTAGCGGGTGTCTTGTTAAAATTAGGGACTTATGGGTTTATTCGTTTTTCTTTACCATTATTTCCAAAGGCGTCATTTTTTTTTACTCCTTTGGTTTATACAATTGCTGCAGTTGGAATTATTTACACTTCGTTTACTGCAATTCGGCAAACAGATTTTAAAAGAATCATTGCTTACACTTCTATTGCTCATATGAATTTAGTAATCTTGGGAATTTTCAGCTTTAATAGTTTAGGTATAGAAGGTGCTATTTTGCAAAGTTTGAGCCACGGATTTGTTGCAAGCGCACTTTTTCTAGTTATTGGGGTTGTTTATGATAGATATCGTACTAGAATTGTGCAATATTATGGAGGATTAGCTAGTGTTATGCCCCTTTATATTACAATTTTTTTATTTTTTACAATGGCAAACATTAGTTTCCCTGGAACAAGTAGCTTTGTTGGTGAATTTTTAATACTTATAGGTTCATTTAAAGTGAATACAACTATTACATTTTTAGGTGCAACTGGGGTAATTATTGGTGGTGCTTATTCTCTTTGGTTATTCAATCGAATTGCATTTGGGAATTTAAAAATTCAATACACTGGTAAGTTTTTAGATTTAAGCCCTCGTGAATTTGTGCTATTTTTGCCTCTTATTATCGGAACTTTAGTTATTGGTGTATATCCTAGTATTTTTTTAAATTCTCTTCATATGAGTGTAAATTATCTTATCGAACTTTTATATTTTTAATTAGATTTAAGGTTATATGATTTATTTATTTGAGTCAGAGTTAGTTGAAGATAAGTCTTTATTTTTTGCATTAATACAAATATATGGTGTTGGTAAAGCTAATTCACTTTTAATTTGTAAAAAACTAGGTTTTTCTAAAAATTTAAAAACTAAGAATTTGTCTAAAGAGCAAATAAATAGACTTATTAATTTAATTGATTCTTTAGATTTAGATTTAGCTAGCGAGTTAAAAAAATTAAAATTGTTATCTGCAAAAAAACTATTATTTATAAAATCATACAAGGGTTTAAGAAAAAATCAAGGTTTACCCATTAGAGGTCAAAGAACGCATACAAATGCTCGAACAGCCCGAAAACGGCGATAAAACAATATTTATGGTAAAACATCTTTTTTCTTTTTTTAAGTGGAATAAAAATAATAGAAATGGTAAAGTCCTTCATACTTTATTATCTAAAGAACAATTCAAATATTTAAAAACTACACATTCTTATCATTTAGTTGACCCAAGTCCTTGGCCGATTGTTGCAGCATTTGGTGCCTTTATGTTAACAAGTGGGGGTGTTTTATATATGCATAAGTTTATTGGTGGTTGGAACCTTTTTTTGACTGGATTTACTATAATTCTTTATGTTATGTATACTTGGTGGCGTGATGTTATTCGGGAAGCTACTTTTGAAGACCAACATACAGTAGTTGTTCAAAAAGGTTTAAGATTAGGAATGATTTTATTTATAGTTTCTGAAGTAATGTTTTTTTTCGCATTTTTTTGGGCATTTTTTCATTCTAGTGTAGCTCCTGTTTATAATATTGGAGGAGTTTGGCCGCCTAAGGCAATTACGACTATTAACACTTATGCAGTTCCTTTAACTAATACTTTTCTTTTATTAACATCAGGTGCGACTGTAACTTGGGCTCATCATGCTATCTTAGTGAGAGCTAAAAAACATACATTAGTGGCTTTAATTTTTACCTTAGTGCTGGCAAGCTTATTTACAGGGCTACAAGGTTTAGAATATGTGAGTGCACCTTTTAGTATAAGTGATGGAGTTTACGGGTCTTGTTTTTTTTTAGCTACTGGGTTCCATGGATTTCATGTATTTATTGGAACAATAGCTTTACTAGTATCTTTTATTAGAATTGTTTATAACCATTTTACTGATAAGCATCATTTTGGGTTTGAGTCTGCAATTTGGTATTGGCATTTCGTAGATGTAGTTTGGTTATTTTTATTTATTAATGTTTACTGGTGGAGTAATGCAGGTGTTTAGTACCTAGTTTTGATTAGTAAAAATCTATTTTTATTGCTGTGGAGCTTCTGCTCTTTTATAAATTCATTTATGAATAATCCAATTGAAATTATGCTATTTTTAGATAATTCTTTAGTCAAAAAAGAATATGCAACCCTTTTATTATTTTTAGTTATTGCAATTTTATTGGCCGTGTTAATTATCGGTGCTTCGTATTTTTTAGCTAGACAAAATCCAGAATCAGAAAAATTATCAGCTTATGAGTGCGGGTTCGAGCCTTATGAGGATACTCGACACACTTTTGATATACGATTTTGTGTAATAGCTATTTTATTCATTATTTTCGATATTGAAATAATGTTTTTAATTCCTTGGTGCGTATCAGTTTCAAAACTTGATCTTTTAGGTTTTTGGTCCATGATTGATTTTTTAATAGAACTAGGCCTTGGATTTTTTTATGTTTGGTACGTTAGAGCTTTAGATTGGGATTAAAAATAAACAAACTAAAAAACAATTTTAAAAAGATGTTAAACATTTATTCAGCTCTAATTTTTCCAACTTTTACATTTGATTGGTTAGGAGATAGTGCTTCAATGTATCAATTAGGATTTCAAGATCCAGCAACTACCACAATGGAAGGTATTTATTTATTTAATCTTCATTTATTATTTGTAATTATTTCTATTGTAATATTAGTAGGGTGGTTACTTTTCATCATATTAAGAAACTTTACTGAGCTTGATAATAGCCAAGTAGCAAACTTTACTCACTCGAATGCCTTAGAGATTGTATGGACTTCTATCCCTGCTTTAATTTTATTAAGCTTGGCATCACCTTCATTTTCTTTACTATATAGCTTAGATGAAATTTCTAACCCAGAATTAACTTTAAAGATTTTAGGGCACCAATGGTATTGGAGCTACGAAATTTCTGATTTCAATTCTTGCTCAGATACTCAGAATTTAAAATATTCAAGTTATATGCTAACAGATGAAGCTTTAAAGGAAAATAGTTCAATAGGTTTTTTTAGAAACTTAGAGACTAATAAAAGAGTAGTTTTACCAACAAATACTCATTTACGTCTTTTAATTACTGCTGTTGACGTTCTTCATAGTTGGACTATTCCATCATTTGGTGTAAAAGTAGATGCTTGCCCTGGAAGGTTAAACCAAGCTAATTTATTTATAAAAAGATTTGGAGTTTTCTTTGGTCAGTGTAGTGAGATTTGTGGTGTAAATCACGGTTTTATGCCTATTGTACTTTTGGCTATGCCATCTGTTCAATATCATTATTTAATAATGAGTAATTTAGAATTTAATTAATATATTTAAAGCTTATAGCTCAGTTGGTTAGAGCGTGTGCCTGATAAGCGCAAGGTCGGTAGTTCAAGTCTACTTAAGCTTATAGTTTAAAAAATGACATTAAAAAAAAAAGATTTAGTTAAAAAAGTAAAAAATTTTACTTTAAACTTTGGGCCGCAGCATCCTGCAGCTCATGGTGTTCTTCGATTGTTACTTGAACTTAAAGGAGAAACTGTAATAAAGGCAACACCGCATATTGGCCTTTTACACCGTGGAACTGAAAAATTGATTGAATATAAAAATTATTTGCAAGCGTTGCCATACTTAGATCGTTTAGATTATGTGTCGATGCTATCCCAAGAGCATTCATATTGTTTAGCTGTAGAGAGATTAACAAATTGTAAAATTCCTGAAAGAGCAAAATATATCCGAGTAATTTTTGCCGAAATTACTCGGATATTAAATCATTTGCTTGCCGTTGGATGTCATGCTATGGACGTGGGTGCTATGACACCCATGTTATGGGCTTTTGAGGAGCGGGAAAAAATGATGGAGTTTTACGAAAGGGTTTCAGGAGCGAGAATGCATGCAGCTTACTTTAGACCAGGAGGAGTTCACGCAGATTTACCTGTAGGGTTGTTGTCTGATATCTATATTTTTACAGAGCAGTTCACTAATAAATTATTAGAAATGGAGGAAATGCTAACTGAAAATAGAATTTGGAAACAGCGGCTTGTAGATATTGGAGTAGTTTCTGCGAAGGATGCTCTGGATTGGGGATTTAGTGGAGTTATGTTACGAGGTTCCGGAATAAAATGGGATTTAAGAAAAAGTCAGCCTTATGAAATTTACGACAACCTTCAATTTGAGATTCCAGTAGGAGATAATGGTGATTGTTACGATAGATATTTAATTCGAATTTTAGAAATGAAGCAATCATTAAATATTATATCTCAATGTCTTGAAACAATACCACAAGGGTTAGTAAAAACTAATGATACAAAGCTGTGTCCACCAACAAAAACTGAAATTAAACAATCAATGGAGGCGTTAATTCATCATTTTAAAATTTATACAAATGGGTTTAGCATACCTTCTAATGAAACTTATGTAGGAACTGAAGCACCCAAAGGTGAATTTGGTATTTATTTAGTATCAAACAATACAAATAAGCCATACAGATGCAAAATAAAAGCACCTGGGTTTGCTCATTTACAAGCTTTGGATCATATGTCTAAAGGTCATATGATAGCTGATGTTGTAACTATTATTGGTACTCAAGATATTGTTTTTGGGGAAATTGATCGATAAAAACTTATGAAATTAATTAAAATAAAGTCTGCTCAAATATTTTCAAATGGAAGTTTAAACCTTTCAAATAAAAATTTTATCAAATTTAAGCAGTTTAATTTTTGTGAAAAAGATCATAAAAATTTCTTTTTAAATCAAAAAGAAAAAATTACTACAATAAAAGCTGATTACTCTTCAAGCTATAAAAATAAATATTTAATTTCTAAATAACACTAATGTTACTAATTTGTGAAAATATAATAAAAGTATTACCAATCGCTAGATTTGAGCTTTATAATAAAGAAAGCAGTTTTTTAATTCAAACTAATCTTCTTACCGAAGTATTGACTATTCTTAAAAACCATTTTAAATATCAGTTTAAAGTATTAACTTGTGTTTCAGGGGTGGATTACCCAGAAAATTTGTACAGATTTCAAATTGTTTATGAACTTCTTAGCATAAAATTTAATTCAAGAGTAAGAGTAAAAGTTTTAGTTGATGAATTAACCCCTGTTAATTCGGTAGAGAAAGTTTTTGCAGGCGCAGCTTGGTGGGAGTCTGAGATTTGGGACATGTATGGTGTTTTTTTTCTTAATCAATCCAATTTAACTAGATTATTAACTGATTATGGTTTTCAAGGTTACCCATTAAGAAAAGATTTTCCATTAAGTGGTTTTACAGAGTCTAGATATAACGTAATAAAGAATCGAGTTGTTTATGAGAATATTGAATTAGCTCAGGAGTATCGGACTTTTGAATTTTTATCTCCATGGGAAAACTTTACTAAAAAATAGCGTGAAAAAATTATTAGAAAAAGATAAAAAACTTCGTTTACGATTAAAAAATTTAGAAAAACAACATTTTGTCTTTAAATCTATTTTTAAAAACTTTAATTTTTTTTTATTAGTTCGATGGAATGCTTTTTTAAAGCTAAAAAACTTAACAGCAAGCAATTCCAAAGTTTCTACATCAAATCGTTGTTTGTACACTATTAATAAAAAAAGGTTTAACAAATTGACAACTTTTTCAAGACATATTTTTTTAAAGTTAATAAGATCCGGTGAAATTAATGGTATTCGTAAATCAAGCTGGTAAAACTTAATTTTTATAACCATAGAAAATGAACACTGAAAATTTGCATAGCAATTCAATGTACAACTTTGTTGTACGATGGCTTTTTTCGACTAATCATAAAGATATTGGAACTTTATATTTAATTTTTGCAGCTGTTTCTGGAATAGCTGGTACTGTTTTGTCTCTGTATATTCGAGCAACTCTTGCTAGTCCAAATTCAGAGTTTTTAGATTACAATTATCATTTATATAACGTAATTGTTACAGGACACGCATTCCTTATGATCTTTTTTTTAGTAATGCCAGCATTAATAGGGGGATTTGGTAACTGGTTTGTTCCATTAATGATCGGAGCACCTGATATGGCATTTCCAAGAATGAATAATATAAGTTTTTGGTTATTACCACCTTCTCTTATGTTATTAATTGGGTCAGTTCTTTGTGAAGCTGGTGTAGGTACTGGTTGGACTGTGTATCCGCCACTATCAAGTATTACAGCACACTCTGGTGGAGCTGTAGATTTAGCAATTTTTAGCTTACACCTTTCAGGTGCAGCTTCTATCTTAGGAGCGATTAATTTCATTTGTACCATTACAAATATGAGATCAAAAAGCTTACCGTTTCATAGATTACCTTTATTTGCTTGGGCAATATATATAACTGCATTTCTATTACTTTTATCATTACCTGTATTAGCTGGAGCAATAACTATGCTACTAACTGATAGAAATTTTAATACTACTTTTTTTGACCCAGCTGGAGGAGGAGATCCTGTGTTATATCAGCATCTTTTTTGGTTTTTTGGTCACCCAGAAGTTTACATCTTAATTTTACCAGGGTTTGGTATTATTAGTCATATTATTATTAGCGCAGCTAAAAAACCAATTTTTGGTTATTTAGGAATGGTATATGCAATGTTTTCAATTGGAGTTTTAGGATTTATTGTATGGGCTCACCACATGTATACTGTTGGTCTTGATATTGATACTCGGGCTTATTTTACTGCTGCAACCATGATTATTGCAATCCCAACTGGAATTAAAATTTTCAGCTGGTTAGCAACTTTATGGGGAAGTTCAGCTGAAATGAAAACTCCACTTCTTTTCGCTTTAGGATTTATTTTTTTATTCACTGTAGGTGGTGTAACTGGGGTTGTACTAGCTAACTCAGGAATTGATATTGGATTACATGATACTTATTATGTAACTGCGCACTTTCATTATGTATTATCAATGGGTGCAATCTTTTCAATTTTTGGTGGAGTATATTACTGGTTTAATAAACTTACTGGATTAAGATACTCAGAGTTTTTAGGTCAATTACACTTTTGGATTTTTTTTGTAGGGGTTAATTTAACTTTTTTCCCAATGCATTGGTTAGGTGTAGCCGGCATGCTAGAAGAATACCAGATTATCCAGATGCATTTTATGTTTTTAATAAAATTGCTTCATGGGGTTCTTATGCTTCAGGTTTTTCAGTAATCATTTTTTTCTGGGTACTGCTAGACGCATTAATTTCAGATGAGAAAAAAACAACTTCTGCGCACTAATATTTTATAATATTGGAATATAGCCAAGTGGAAAGGCAATCGTTTTTGGTACGATCATCCAAAGGTTCGAATCCTTTTATTCCAAAAAAATGTTACACGCACCTTTAGAACAATTTCAAATATTATCTTTAGTATCTATCAAAATATTTAACCTTGATTTTTCAATAACTAATTTTTTATTAATTAATTTATTAGCTTTAATAACTTTTTTAAGCTTTATATATTTCAATAGTTCAAATAGTAACTACTTGCAAGAAACTTCATTTTACTTTATTCCTAATTCATGGCAAAAACTAATAGAATCCATTTCTGAAATAACCGCTCAATTAATTTCGGATATAATCACAACCGATAATGAAAAATATTTCCCAGTTATTTCTGTTCTATTTAATTTTATTCTTTTCAGTAACGTAATAGGTTTAATACCTTATACCTTTACCGCAACAAGCCATTTATTTGTAACTTTTACTTTATCATTTTCTGTTTTTATTGGTATTAATGTTATTACTTTCGAAAAATATAAACTAAAAAGTTTTTCTTTATTCTTACCAGCAAACACTACTTTTTTTTTAGCTTTATTATTAGTTCCAATTGAATTTATTTCTTACATAGCTAAACCAGTTAGTTTAGGGGTGCGACTATTCATTAATTTAATGGCTGGTCACACACTATTAAAAGTAATTGTTGGTTTTTCTTGGAGCATGCTGCTTTTAGAAAATTTTACTTCTTTTGGTTTAATTCTTCCTTTGATTACTTTAGTTGTGCTTTTTGGATTAGAGTTGGGAGTTGCATTAATTCAAACATACGTATTCATTGTATTAACTTGTATTTACATTCAAGATGGAAGTTAATATTACATAAAATTTACAAAATGAAATCCTATCACTTAATAGTTCAATCCAGAAATCGAAAATCAATTAGTACTTTTTTCCCCTTTTTTTTAAGTTCTATTCAAAATTTAAATTTCAATATAATTCAAAAATATTTTGAAAAAAAAAGAAAAAAAAAGATTTTAACTATTTTAAAATCCCCTCACGTGAATAAAAAAGCACAAGAACAGTTTGAATTTAGATATTATTCTAAACAAATTACATTACATTCAACACAAAATTTTAAGCATTTAATTTTTTAAAAAAATAAAAGCTAGATTATTTTCAGACATTAAAATAAAAACAAAATTTTCAATAAACAAAGAGGGCGAAAATAAATTAAGAAAAGAAATTTTTAATCCAAATAATTTTCAAATAAAAAAAATGGATGCAAAAAGAAACCAAGGTTTAAATTTGAAGAAAAAAAAAATATTAAAAGCTAAAAATTATGATAAAACCCAAAACCAACTAAATCGGGCAACATCTAAATTTATAAAAATATTAGATCTTTATGGGGAATTAGAAGCAACACATTCTGTTTGGATAGCTCAGTTGGTAGAGCAGTGGATTGAAGATCCTCGTGTCACCAGTTCAAACCTGCCTCTAAACAAACTTTTAACAAATAATGAAAAATTATTTATGGAATATGTTCGCCAACATAAAAAACGGGCAACTAGCAAAACGAAGCTTTATTTATCAAACAAGAAAAAAAATTTGCGAATCTTTTTTACGAATCCTTTGGGACGAAGGTTTTATTTTAGGATACAAAATTGATTCTGAAAATAATAATAGAATTAAAATTTTTTTAAAATATAAAAATGAAAAACCAGTTATAAACTCAATTAAATTAATATCAAAGCCTGGTCGACGCATTTATTATTCAATGAAGCAAATTTGGAAAATTGACTCAAGTAAATCATTTATCATTTTTTCTACTAATAAAGGACTAAAATCTATCATTGATTGTAAAAAATTAAAAATTGGAGGTGAGCCATATATTGTTATAAACTAAAGCTATGAAAAATATACCAAAAAAATATACTATCAAAATCCCAAATGATACAATAATATTATGCTGTAATAAAAAAAAAATCATTACTGTTGTAGGTTCTCTTACCAAAAAATCTTTAAAATTAAAAGTTAAAGTTTTCTTCGAAAACGAGACAAATACCATTAAAGTTAGTTCTATACCTTTCTCAACACTTTCAAGTAATGAAAGAAAAAAAATAAAATCTATCCAAGGAACAACCGTTTCCTTAATAAAACAATTAATTATAGAAACGTCAGCCATATTGCATACAAAATTAAAATTTGTAGGGGTCGGCTATCGTGCATTTCATGTGGAAAACTTTGCTGAAAGATTGCTACTTTTTAAATTAGGGTATAGCCATCCTATCTATTTTAAAATAACGGAAGACTTAAAAATATTTAGTCTCAAATTTACAAAATTATTTATATATGGAAATTCTTACCAATCTATAACCCAGACTGCATCTTTAATTCGATCGTATAAAAAACCTGAACCCTACAAAGGAAAGGGTATTTTATACGACAATGAGAAAATTACTTTAAAAGAAGGGAAAAAAGTTTAAAAAATGAAAATTGAAAAAAAAATAAAATACCAAAACAAAGTCTTAAAATTAAAACTTTTAAAAACAAAAATTTATGAAAAAAACCATCATTTAAAAAGCATAACCATTGAAGATATTGAGTATAGACTAAAAAAGGCTTTACATATTATATACAAATATCATTTAAATGACAAAAAAATACTATTTGTAGGAAGTGAATTAAAAACAAGCAATAAAATTAAATTGTTAATAAAAAATACAAAACATGCACTAATTCCAAAAATTGCTTGGATGAATGGAATTATAACAAATCCATCTTCTAGTTTTAAATATTTAGATAAAAATAAAAAAACTGTTAATAGCAAACTATCAGAAATTCTGTTCCAAATAAAAAAAAAGAGTGATCTCATTGTAATACTGGACAGCTCACCAAACATCAACGCGTTGAATGAAAGTTATTCAGCAAAAATCCCAACTATTTTTTTAAATAGCAATCTAAATATTTTAGATAATAAAACTAGTTACAAGATTCCAGGTACTTTTAAATTTACAGATAAAAAAATAAGAAATAATCTTTTTTATTCAATTTTAGCTAATACGTTACAAAAAGCAAATAAAATTAAATTTTCTAAAAATAGATATAAATCACATAAAATGAAACAAATTTTTAACCGAAAACACCGAAAAACTACAAATGATTTTAAAAAAAAAACGTAGGTTGGAACCCTTATATAAACAATTTTTAAAACTAAAAGAAAATGTTCAAAATCGCCACAAATTATTAAAATTTAAAAAACAAAAGTGGGACAAATTAATTCATAATTATAAACGTAAATTAAAACGGTATAAGAAATTTAAACCCCAAGATCAAAACAAATATTTAGTTTCAAAATATCCAAATAGGAATACATCGTATCAAAAACGTTATAAAAATACGCTACATGCTACTAAAAGGTTGGCGTTATACTACGGAGGTTTGTCAAGAGGGTTTATAAAAAACCAGATTGAAATAACGAAAAAAAGAAGAGGAATTAAAAATACCCATCAATCATTTTTAGAACTTTTCGAAAGTAGACTTGATACAGTATTATACCGAGCAAAATTTAGTCCAAGCATAAGAAATGCACGGCAACTAATTGTGCATGGAAAAGTTACCGTAAACAATAAACCTGTTAGAAGCAAATTTTATATGTTAAAAACAGGCGATTTAATATCAATTGACCTAAAACATGCACATTTGATTGAAGCTAATATTAGACAAGCTTTAATGTGGCCAATTCCACCTAAGCATTTATTTATTAACTATAAAACAATGCAAATAATATTCGGAAATATACAAAATACAAACCTCTCTACAAATTTTTCTTTTAACTTAAACTTAGAAAGAGTGTTAGTAAGTTATAAATCTCAATAAAAATGTTTCCTCAGTAGCTCAGTGGTAGAGCAATCGGCTGTTAACCGATTGGTCGTAGGTTCAAGTCCTACCTGGGGAGTATTTATGTGAAATTGGAGGTAATCGGATTTGAACCGATAACTTTATGCGTGCAAAGCATACACTCTACCAATTGAGTTATACCCCCTTTAAAAAAATGTTAAATTTATGAAGCAATATTGTAAGAATAATCAGATTTTACTTCAATATTACTTTTTAAAGATCCGTAAAAAACTGGTGAATCTAACTTTTTTTCTCTAAATTTCTTAGCTCCAAAAAAATGAGGAATTAGCATTTTAATAGACATAGTGTAATGAAGAAATAACACAAACAACGAAGACCAAATTAAAGGAAAGATTATTAATGAATCAAACTGCGCCATAAAAAGAAAAAAACTCGTTTGGTGGAATTGGTAGACACGTCAGACTTAAAATCTGATTCTAATAAGAGTATCGGTTCAAGTCCGATAACGAGTAAAATTTTTATTACCAAAATGATGGAATTGGTAGACATGCTAGGTTTAGGTTCTAGTTCTTTAAAGAGTAGGGGTTCAAGTCCCCTTTTTGGTAAAAGTAGTTACTAAATAAAAACTAAGAAATTATTATGCCAACATATAATCAACTTTGTAAAATTAAACGAATAAAAAAGAAAAAAGTCAATAAAACCCCAGCTTTAGAGAAATGCCCTCAAAAAAAAGGGATTTGCACTAAACTAGTTTTAAGAACACCTAAAAAACCAAACTCCGCCCTTAGAAAACTCGTTAAGCTACGGTTAAGTAATAAAAAGCGAGTTTACGCTTATATTCCCGGGGAAGGACACAACTTACAAGAATACTCAACTGTTTTAATACGAGGAGGAAGAGTAAAAGATTTACCTGGAGTAAAGTATCATTTAGTTCGGGGAAAGTTAGATTTTTTAGGGTTAAAAAATCGTAAAACTTCTAGATCAAAATATGGAACAAAGAATTTAAGAAAATATTTGTAAAAAACAAAAATGAAACAAAAACAAATAGAAACTAAAAATAAAATAATAAACCATTTAATGGTCAATGGAAAAAAAGAAACAGGAAATAAGATTTTGCTAAAAAGCTTGAAGGAAATTCAAAAAGAGTCCAAAAAGCAGTCACAAGAATTAATAAAACTAGGGATAATGTACGCAACTCCCACTTTTAAGCTTCATAAAATCACAAATAAAAAACAAAAAAAACGAAATAAAAAGGTTCGTGAAGTTCCGGCATTCATTAGTGATAAAAAAGCACGAATTTCCTTAGCAATAAAGTTTATTGTAGCCAATTTGAAAAAAAAGAAATCAGCTAGCTTTTATACAAAACTAAAACAAGAATTATTGGCAAACGCACAATATAAAGGGTCGGCTATTCAAATAAAAAACGAGCTACAAAAACAAGTACTAGCTAACAAACGTTATTTTGCTTATTATCGATGGCGATAAAGACATTTGTATACGTCTAATAGGAGTTGAACCTATAACCTTCGGGACCGAAATCCAACGCTCTATCCAATTGAGCTATAAACGTTATAACTTAATTACTCATATGATTCAACAACGAACTATACTTAAAGTATCTGACAACTCAGGTGCAAAAACTGTAAGATGTATTAAAGTATTAGGAGGGTTCAAAAAAAAATATGCTAAATTAGGAAGTGTTATTATTGTATCCATACAACAACTTAGAAATAAGTCAAAAAAAACGTCTAAAGTTAAAAAAAAAGAAGTATATAAAGCTTTAATTATAAGAACAAAATCAAAAAATAGAAAAAAAGATGGTTCTGAATTAATATTCAATGAAAATTCAGTGGCACTTATAAATAAACAAGGAAGCCCTATCGGAACTAGAATTATGGGACCTATTCCTAGAACTTTAAAAAAATCGGTTTTTAAAAAATTTATTAGTATTTCTTCTGGAATAGTATAAAAATGCATTTCTTGAATCGCTATTATAATAAAACATTAAATTATGATTTAATAAACAAATTTCCTTACAATACCACTAAGAAATTACCAAAATTAAAAAAAATTACGTTAAACTTCGGCGGTAAAACAACTGAAGTAAAACATTTAGCTTCTAGTTTACTAGCTTTGGAACTAATTACGAATCAAAAAGGATCTTTCACTACTGCAAGCCGGCCAAATATTCGACTTAAAATTCGAAGCGGAAATCCTACAGGATGCAAAGTAACGCTTAGACGAAATTATATGTTTGATTTTTTTTTGAAAACGTTAGTTGAAATTTTTCCCAAGATTAAAAATTTTAAAGGAATACAAATAACTAAAAAAACAAAAAAAAACGTATTTTCATACGAAATAAATGATGTTTTTATCTTTCCTGAATTGGAAGAACATTACTATCTATTCAACAATTTGCCAAAACTTCATATTACAATTGTAACGAGTTGTAAAAGTAAAGAGGAATTTTTTTTTCTTTTAAAATCATTACAGCTCCCTTTTAAGAGATCTTAGCAAATATAACTCAATTGGTAGAGTGTAATCTTGCCAAGATTAAAGCTAAGGGTTCAAATCCCTTTATTTGCTATTGGATAAGTGGTCGAGTGGTTTAAGGCGTTAGTTTTGAAAACTATTGTATTTTCGAATACCGTGGGTTCGAATCCCACCTTATCCTTTCTCCTTATTTTTAAAAAGGTATTTTTCATCTGGCTAAATAACATAACTGGTAATGTATTAGATTGCAAATCTTAGAATATCGGTTCAAGTCCGGTTTTAGCCTATAAACTAAAAATGATTTTTATATTAGTAACAGTTTTAAAAATTCTTAGTATTGTAGTTCCACTATTAATTTCTGTTGCATACTTCACAATAGCAGAAAGAAAAATTATGGGGTCAATTCAACGACGACGAGGACCAAATGTTGTAGGTTATATAGGTTTGTTACAACCTTTAGCAGATGGCTTAAAATTATTTGTAAAAGAAACAACATTACCAACTAGCGCAAATACAGGTATTTTCTTGCTTGCACCGGCTTTATCATTTATATTAAGCTTAATAGGGTGGGCTATCGTACCTTTTGCAGAAGGAATTGTTGTTTGCGATCTAAACTTAGGAATTCTTTATTTATTTGCTATTTCTTCTCTTAATGTATATGGTATTTTATTTGCTGGCTGGTCTAGTAACTCAAAATATGCTTATTTAGGAGCTTTACGATCTGCAGCACAAATGATTTCATACGAAATATCTATTGGTTTTACCGCATTAAATGTTGTAATATGTGCCGGATCTTTTAATCTAAATACTATTGTCCTTGCACAACAAAAAATATGGTTTATTGTACCTTTATTACCAATTTTTATTATATTTTATATCTCTATGCTAGCTGAAACTAACAGACACCCTTTTGACCTTCCAGAAGCGGAAGCAGAACTAGTGTCAGGTTATAATGTTGAATACTCAGCAATGTCATTTGCACTTTTCTTTTTAAGTGAATACGCAAATATGCTTTTAATGAGTACATTTGCTGCTATTCTGTTTTTAGGTGGTTGGTTACCACCATTTGATAATTTTTTATTTAATTTAGTTCCAAGTACAATTTGGTTAAGCTTAAAAATTGCTACAGGTGTTACTTTTTTTATTGTTACTAGAGCAACTTTACCAAGATACAGGTATGACCAACTAATGCATTTAGGTTGGAAATGCTTTTTACCTTTAACAATTGGGTATTTCATTTTTACAGTAAGCATTCTAATTAGTTTTAATTGGTTGCCTAATTAATAGAATTAAAGAAGATCGAATCATAAAACTAAAAAGAAGAAACTCATATAAGAGAATAGTTACAGTACTTATCAAAACTTGACTCAAAATATCAGGAGGAGAAATTAATGTAGAGAAAAGAATAAAAAAGTAATAATTAAGTTTTCGAAATTTTCTTACTATTTTAATATTAGTGTTTGTATGGATTAAGAGGAAAAACAAAGCCGCGAAAACTTGACAATATAAAACACTTAAATAATACAATTCTATATAAAAACTTAGATATTCATCAAGTTTAGCCTCGAAATGCAAATTAAATGAGTAAGCTTTCGTTAAGCTTTGAAAACTTAAAAAAAAATTCCATGTTAAAGGGACTAACATATAACTTAACAAAATGACCGAAAAAAACCAGACGCCTACAATCGTTTTATAAAAAAATTTCAAATAAAAATATTCAGTATAAAAAAGTGACGGGCTTAAAAAACTAAAAATATGATAGAAAAAAGATAAAACAAAAATTTGAAAACTTAAAAATAAAACTAATTGTAGGTAAACTGAAAAAATCTCAGTAACATTGGTAAAAATAAAATAAAAAAAGGCCGAACCTGTACCAAAATTTAAGATTAGATTAGGCTGTACAATCGAAAATAATAGTATTTCTTTATATAAATAACTAATTAATACTGTTGAAACCCAAGTTAACAACAGCAAAAAGAATCGATTTTTTATTTCTAGAAAGTATTTGGACATATGATTACAAGTTTAAAAAGGAGAATAGTTCAGTTGGTAGAACATTGGTTTCCAAAACCAAAAGACAGGGGTTCAAATCCCTTTTTTCCTGTTTTTTTTGAAAAGAAAATTATAAAAGGATTTTAAAAAGTCATTTAATTTTTTTTTTAAATTAAAAAAATCTCCAAAAAAAAAGAAGAATAATATTACTAATATTATAATTTGCTTAAAGCTAATGTTTCGCATAAAGGGTATGTAATTTTTGGTATAAAAAGGCTTATAGTTCAGAGGTAGAACGTACCGCTCATAACGGTTTAGTCGTAGGTTCGAATCCTGCTAAGCCTATAAATAACTCTTAGTTAATTAAAAATTGATTTTATATGGAATTTTCATCAAAAGACTATAAAACTTTAAAAACTAAACAATATATAAAAACAACTAAATTATTTTTTTTCTTTACTGGAATAGATAGAAATTCTAATAATTGGATACTAATTGAACAAAACTTAAATAACTTAAAATTTAATTATTATAAAGTTTTTAATAAAACAGCAACCCAAACATTGCAAAACTCAATTTATCATACTATTAAACCAGTAATAAACGGAACTACGTTTTTAATAAAGCCCACCTCAAACACAGAGCTATTATCAAAACAAGCATTAATAAATAGTTTGGAGCCTTTACTTTTTGTTATGTTAGCTGTAAAACTTAATGATAAGATTTACCCAACAAAAAAGTTAAAAAATCTTAATTCACTAGAATACGTGGAGAATAAGTTATTATTCTATCAGTTGGATTAACAAATTTAAAAGCTTATTTTAAATCTTAATCCTTTATTAAAAGGTTTCGAAATAATGTGATTCGAACACATGGCTTCCTGCTCCCAAAGCAGGCACGCTACCACTGCGTTATATTTCGAAATTAATAGCAAAATGAAGAAAGCAGGATTCGAACCTGCGATGAGATAACTCAACAGATTTACAGTCTGCCGCTTTAAACCGCTCAGCCATTTCTTCTTTTTAAATTTTTTACGTCTCATTTTACGTTTTCTACAACCATTATGAGGATACAAGTTAAAACTTCGAATAACTTTTATAAAAAACTTTTTTTTAAGCTTTTTTATAATCCAAAATTTATTATACCCTACGTTTTTTAAATGCAAAGCAATAGGTTTTGATCGCAGAAATTTTAATTTTGAAACTAAAACCCGATAAAAATCTCTAAAAACGACAGATCTTAGCTTCTTACCCTTTCCTGTGTACTTTAAAGAGCCTGCAGAACAGAAAAACTTTAATTTACCCGAGAAATCTGTAACATGCAACAAAGTATTTGTTCGTGTAAACGTTATGTCAATAATATACATAACTAAATGCTCGTCAATAGGGGAAAACTTAGTGTTAGAAACTAACGTGGAACTTAAATTTTTGTACTCTTTGTCTTTAGTATTATTTAATAAAATAATTTTTTTTTTTAACTCTTTTATATATTGTTTTCTTAACTTTATACTACTTAAAAATTTATTAAAATCAAAATGTATATTACCTTTTTGCTTCATTAAACTGTACTCAATTCGAAAAAATGAAATTTAAAACTAAAAAACCTATTACACCGTCACAAAGACATCTTATTCAACTAAACATAAAACATTTAGAAAAAAAACCTTTAATTAAAAAAAAAATAAAAGGGTTGACCCAATCTAGTGGGCGAAATAATCAAGGCAAAATAACTGTGCGCCATAAAGGCGGTGGTCACAAAAGAAAGTATCGATACCTTGATTTTTCTAGAACAAACACTTCAGTTGGCATAACAACCAGTTTGGAGTACGACCCTAATAGAAATTCTAACATAGCCTCTATATATGACTTATCAAAGAATAACTTTTTCTATATTTTAGCCCCAAAAAATTTAAAAATTGGGGATATTGTTAAATCTGGACCAAATGCTGAGCCAAAAATTGGTCATTCATTACCTATTTCAGAAATCCCTGTTGGCAGTTATATCCATAATATTTCACCAACGACAAGTAAACCTGCCCAAATTTCAAGATCAGCAGGAACTTTTTCCATCTTGAAAGAAAAAACCTTAAATTATGCAAAAATTGAACTAAGCTCTGGAGAACAAAGATTTATTTCGCCAAAATGTTATGCAACTATTGGCATTGTTTCGAACGAACTTATTTTTTTAACACAACTTGGAAAAGCTGGTCGGTCTAGATGGCTGAATAAAAGACCTACTGTTAGGGGAGTTGCAATGAACCCAATTGATCACCCACATGGTGGAGGTGAAGGGAAAAAATCTGGAAAAGGAAGAAGCCCTTGGGGTAAAACAGCAAAAAAAGGAATAAAAAAAAACTCCAGAAATAAACTAATTATTAAAAAAAAGTAAACAAAATGAGTAGATCAAAATGGAAAGGGCCTTATATTAACGTAGAAAATATTAATGAACTAAATAATATAAAAAAACATCACCAAAATATTTTAAAAGCCTCCCGAAGCTCCGAAATAATTCCCAGCTTTCTTGGGGCAACTTTTTATGTACATAATGGTAAAAACTTCATAGAAGTTAATGTAACCAGTGATATGATTGGACATAAATTTGGAGAGTTTTCTTTTACTAGAAGTAAGTTTGCCTTTAAAAAAAAGTCAAAAAAATAAACTTTAATTTAAATGGGACAAAAAATAAATCCAAATATTTTTCGGCTTGAAAATACTCAAGAATGGAACTCTAAATATTTTGAAAAAAAATCTACTGAATTTTCACTATACGCGTTTAAAGATGCAGAAATAAAAAAATTCATACATAAATTTTTTAACGACAACGGTTTAGCCGTTCAAACAATTAAACTATACTATCTTGAAGGTTCATTACACGTGTTTGTTTCTTACCTCTTAACTACTAAATCAATTGTTTTAGTTAATAGTTTAAATAAAACTCAAAACATTAAAGTAACCCCACAAACAAAACAAACGAGTAATAAAAAAAAATATAATAAAATTAAAGCGGGTGTTAAAAAATATTTTCATTATCAACAATTAAATCATAATGTAAACTTAAGAACGCTTTTAAAAAAAAATTCTTTGAAAAAGGCAAAAAAAATAATAAAGTATAACAAACAAGTGTTGCAGGTAAGAAGAATAAAAATGTTAAAGTATTATAAAAGCTATTTAGCAACAAAAAATTATAAAAGCGCAAAAAACATAAAAAACAATGCCTTTTTAGAAAAAATATTTGAAAGCCTTGCACAATTCACAAATAAAAAAATAAAAATATCTTTAACGCTACATCAAGTAAATAAAGATCTTAAACAAACTCTTACAAAAAAGAAACTAGAAGTATTGAAAAAAAGCTTAACGCAACTTAGAAAATATAAGCAAAACGAATTTTTTAAAGAGGGAGTAAACACCTTATTCTCTTGTGTGGTCAAAAAAAGATCTTCAGATTTATTGGTACATTTTATCGCTAATCAACTTAAAAAACTTAAACGGCATAATTTTTTTATAAAATTTGTAAAGACTACTTTAAGTTTATTTAGTGGAAAAACCTTCTCAATAATAAACGGAATCAAAATTAAAATAAAAGGAAGGTTCAATGGAGCACCTAGAGCAAAACATACAATAATTCAAATAGGTAACGGTGTACCAGTTTTGACACTAAATTCAAATATTAGTTATTCTGAAGCAACGGCATATACTTCTAACGGAACATTTGGCGTTAAAATTTGGATACACGAGAAAATATAACCAAAAATTATTATGTTAAACGGACCAAGACAAACTAAATATAAAAAAACTAAAAAAGGAAAACTTTCAAAACTAGAATTTAAATCAAATGATCTTAAATTTGGAACAGTTGGATTGAAAGCTGCAGAATCAGGGATTATTAATTCACGACAAATTGAAGCAGCAAGACAAGCAATTGTAAGAAAAATTAAACGGAAAGGAAAGATTTGGATAAAAATATTCCCCGATCTACCTATAACTTCAAAACCTACTGGTGTTCGAATGGGAAAAGGGAAAGGCCAGGTATCCCATTGGGGTGCACGAGTTTCTGGGGGTACTGTTCTTTTCGAAATTTGTGGTGTTAACTTTAATACGGTTCTATCCGCTCTAAAAACAGGCGGAGCTAAACTCCCAATACGTACTAAAATTTTTAATTAAAAGACATATTATATATATATTTTTATAGTTTGACATGCTAAAACAAAAAATATAGGCTGCTTTGTGTGTCCGATTAGTATGAACCATCTCAGGTGGTTTATGCTACTACAAGCAGCCAAGTGTATAGGAGCAGGGTTAGCGACAATCGGATTAGCAGGAGCTGGTGTTGGTATTGGTACTGTATTCAGTGCCTTAATTCTAGGAATTTCTAGAAATCCATCATTAAAAGACGAGTTATTTAAAATGGCAATTCTAGGATTCGCCTTAACTGAAGCAATTGCATTATTTGCATTAATGATTGCATTCTTATTACTATTCGCTCTTTAATTTTACAAATTTAATTTTTGAATGTATAGCTCAGTCGGTAGAGCATTGGACTTTTAATCCACAGGCCCTGGGTTCAAGTCCCAGTACACTCATTTAAATTTGATGTTAACTATAAGTATTAATTATATTTTAAGCCTAACCTGCATAATATTTTTCATTGGGCTAATAGGTATTGTTTTAAATCGTAAAAATATTTTAATTATTATAATGTCTATTGAGCTCTTACTATTAGCAGTAAACTTAAACTTCGCAGCCTTTTCAATTTATTTAGACGATATGATAGGGCAAATCTTTATTTTGTTTGTTTTAACTATCGCGGCAACCGAATCTGCTATTGGCTTAGCAGTAATTACAGTTTTTTACAGACTAAAAAATTCTATACAACTAGACCCTATTAGAAAAAAGATAACTAAAAAAGTATAATAGTATTTTTCGAAAAAGACGGGACTTGAACCCGCAGTCTTCGACGTGACAGGTCGACGCTTTAACCAATTAAGCTACATTTTCTAATTTTATTTTTACATCAAATGCTAAATACCAAAAAAATTAATAACAAAGTTTCATTAATTGCTTATTTAATAGCAAACGGAATTTCAATTCCACATTATTGTTATCATAATGATTTATCTATAGCTGGAAACTGCCGAGTTTGTTTAGTTGAACTTAAAAAGTCAATGAAACCTATTGTATCCTGCGCAACCAACGCAAAAGCAGCATTATACAATAATAATATGTACCATGACAGTGCATTAGTAAAAAAAGCACGGGAAAACATTTTAGAGTTTTTACTACTAAATCACCCACTGGATTGCCCAATTTGCGACCAAGGTGGCGACTGTGATTTACAAGATCAGTCACTTTTCTTTGGCTTTACTAAACGGCGATTCTATAAATTTAAGAGAGTCGTAAGTGATAAAGACTTAGGACCTATTGTTAAAACTGTTATGACACGATGTATTCACTGTACTCGATGTGTAAGATTTTCTGCTGAAATTGCTGGAGTAGAAGAACTTGGAGTTTTTGGCCGTGGTGGTGACAGTGAAATTGGTACTTATGTCGACAAAGTGCTTGCATCTGAATTATCTGGAAATGTAATAGATTTATGTCCAGTAGCAAGCTTTACTTATAAAGATTATTAGAATCACTTAAAAAAATGTGGCTAGTCTTTATATGGTACATTTTTATTATGACAATGAGCTTAGGAGTTTTAGGAAAAATAATTGATACGTATCATTATTTATTCTATGGATTTATAATGCTCTACATAACGTATCTATATCTTCAATTATCAAAATAAAAACTTACTTATTTTATGGGAGCTTTAACATTAAAAAGTTTTCCTTTTGAGCTTCGAGGGTGGGATATTGAAAAATTTGAAAGTATCGACCCAACAGATGGATTTGGATCAAACATTAGAGTATATGTTAGTAAAGATCAAATTGTTCAAATTGAACCTGATTATAATATTCATACTTTTAATACTTGGATCACTGATAAAGGGAGACAATTTTTTGATGGAATTTTTAACACATTAAAGGATGATACTCAAGAAAAAAACGTTTGGTCCAAAATAATAAAATCAATTGTTCAAAATTTATATATGTTTGATCATTGTAACAAACAAAGAAGTAAAAACTATTTTTTTACGATTGTATTTGAAAATTTAAGCCTTGAAATGCTAAGTATGCTATCCATAATATCTCAAAACTATTCATTTATAAAAGTAAAAAGAGCAGAAAAGGTACAAATAAACAATGATCTTGAATCAAACCTTCAATTAAATTTAGCAAGCAATAAAGTTAAACTAGGTTCTTCAACTTTATGTTTATTAATTTCTAATAATCCTAGATATGAAGGATATTATCTAAATTTAAACTTACGTCAAAGATTTTTAAAGGGTAATTTCAAATGTTTATCCGTAGGTTCTTTAATTGATTTAACTTTTCCGGTGTCATTTTTGGGCTCAAATCTGAAAGTAATCAAAAGTATTGCCGAAGGTAACAATTTAATATGTCAAGATTTAAAATTTTCAAAAAACCCAATGCTAATTTTTAACAGTGAATTATTAAAAAGAAATGACGGGAAAAACATATTGGAATTATTGACTGCTTTAAAATATTCAAATATTTTTAATCAAACTTGGAATGGGCTAAATATGCTAACACCTTCATTAAGCGAGTCTGGCACTCAAATTTCCGGGAAATTTGATTCGTTAACTTTAAAAGATTTAAGTAATTTCAGCACACTTTATTTTTTAAATGTACCAACTAATAACATTTCAAATTTTAAAAAAATAACTGAATTAAAACTATTGAATTTTTCCTTAGAAACAATTAAACAAACACAAGGGAACAAATTATTTTTAGACCAAAATAGTAACAACAATCAAAACTTAGTGTTTTATAATAATTTGAAGTCAATAGAAAAAGAAGGTTTAAACCAGTACTATCATCTTCCACATAGCATGTTCTATGAAAACGATGAAACTTTCATTAATACTGAAGGATTAATAAAGCGTACAACAAAACTTATTTTTAGAAAAAAGACAAAAAATAGTTGGCAGATATTAAGAAAAGTTTTAAAGCATTTTAAAACAAATTTAACATTTCTAAATAAAAAAGATAATCAGATAATTTTTTTTAATTCGAAAAACATTTCAAACTTTAAAAATTTTATACATTTTCATTATTACGCTACACAAACTTTGACTAATATGAATTTCTATTTAACTTTAAAAACTCAATCTTTTATAGTTCATCAGCCTGTTCAAATGTTTAAACAAAAAAACACTAAAATTGTAGAAACCAAGTTAAAATATTGGCTTGATGATTTTTTTAGTGGTGGGAAAGATGAATATAGTCAAAACTCTTTAATCTTAACAAACTGTTCTAGAATTTTAAGATCAGAATCGACTAATTTTTTTTAAAAACCTATTAAAACAATTAACTCAATTGGTAGAGTGTCTCGCTTACAACGAGAAAGTTAGTGGTTCAAATCCGCTATTGTTTATAAAGTTCCTCAATTTATTTTGTCTGAGTTTAAAAATAAAAATAAATTATATCTCAGATTTTTTCTCTATAAAGGTCGAAAAATTTCGCATTATTGTTCTTATTTTATATATAGCTATTAAGAAAGGTTAAACAAACGTTACATGCACCTATAGCCTTTACATAAAAGGATTTTTTAACTTAACAGAACTAAGTATAACACCTAGTTGTTCGGAAAAATTTAGTTTTTATAACAATTAAAAATTCTACATTTCTTCTATTTTTATGAAAAAGTCATAAAAGAGAAAGTTTTTCTTCAAATCCGTATCTTATACTTAATCTGTAAAGTTGTAGAAGCCACCTTTTCCAGTAATTAAGAACTACTGAACACTTTTAACCTACCCTAATAAGTATAAAGTAAAATAGTGATGAAAACGCAAAACTTTTCCCTTAAATCTGTATCTTATACTTAATTTGTAAAGTTGTGGGGGCCATCTGGTAAAGCTATTAAGTTACATAACATACGTTAAACCTTTTCTACAAAACAAAAGCAAAAATAGAGATAAAAATACGAAATTTTTCGACCTTTATAGAGGCATAATAAATATAACATAAAATAACGGTGAAAATGCAAAACTTTTCCCTTAAATCCGTATCTTATACTTAATTTGTAAAGTTGTAGAAGCCACCTTTT